CCCGTTCCAGACGACTCACCCCTAGCCGAAGACGTAGCGGATGAAGAAGTCCTCGTCACAGATGCTATAGAACTTCCTACTTGGGAAATGTACTTCGACGGAGCATCAAGAACGGAGACGTCCAATGGCCAGTCTCTCAACCGATCTGGAGTTGGTATTGTTTTCGTTACGCCACAAAAGGGAGTGATTTACCAGTCGTGCTCTCTCATCAAAGAATGCTCAAATAACCAGGCTCCATATGAAGCTTTGATTACAGGGCTCGAGATAGCACTGGACATGGGAATCTCCACGTTAAAGGTCTTCGGTGATTCACAGCTGGTGATTCGGCAGATGAATGGCATCTACGAGGTTCGCAAGCCGGAACTACAAACTTATCATCAGATAGCAGTAAGGCTGATGGGAAAGTTCTATAATATTGAAATCCACCACGTCACTCGGGGGATGAACAGGCATGCTGACGCATTGGCAAAGCTGGCTACGGCCCTCGCCCTACCTCCGGAAGGTGAGCTCACCGTCAGTCTAAAAGACCGGAGGTTACTTCCTAGTACGCTCGACTTAGTTCCAGAGCAGGAAGAGGACGAGGTGCAGGTTTCCTTTACCGAAGTAGAGCAAGTCGAAGATTGGAGGAAGTCGTTTCTAGACTACTTCCGTCATGGACGTCTCCCGGACGTAAAAGAAAGTAGTTCACAATTCCAAAAGAGGATGGCAGCGTTCGCGTACAGGAACGACACCCTCTACCGCATAGCTCCTGGGATGAGAAAGACTCAATATTTGCGGTGCTTGTCCTTACCCGAGGCCCAAAGGGTCATGTACGAGGTGCACGCCGGAGAATGCGGAGCGCACCAAGCTGGTCCGAAAATGCGAATGAAGATCCGGCATATGGGAGATCATAAACATAAGGGGATCTACAGTATGAAATTGTCGATTCTAGTATTAAGCGAAAGGTACGAAATAGAGTAAGGGGTGGCCCCAAAGCGGAATTGACTCCAAGATGGGTTTAAGAAGCATCGTAATATAACGCGGTGAATTGTTACGATGTGTGCCCGACGGATGGAGAATTTTTTGGTAAAGAAGGAAACGGAGTTTTGTGGTAGTCCGAAAAGATGAAGATAGTCACAGAAAGATAGGCATAAAAGAGGGGAAGGCTGAAGGCTTCAAGAGTCGCACGCGACGCTAATACAGTCTCAACGATCACTGGAAATCACTTGAAAGTACTTCCGGCTTCTTCAACTACTCTTTCCCGACTACCAGAACTGGAGATGTATTCTCTGATCCACCGGCTAGCTGGAACTTCTTCCATCCTCGTGTCCTCTTCTTGCTCGCTCTCCTGGTTTGGCCCGGCTGAACCTCCTTCTCTAGGCCTCCGTTGACCTGCTTCTTCCTTACTTCTTAAAGCAGAAAAGTGACGATGACGATGCCAAGCAAATTCCTAGCAGGGCTGCCGACACGCGAATTACGACCAAGCACTCCACCCCATAAAAATCCTTCAGTTCGATCTCTGACCGTGCTTTTCACATTGCCCTTGGAAGGAAAGGACACTCTCTGAGGCGCATCTTTGTATGTTAGATTTGAGAGCCTTTACTTGACTATTCCTATGAGTGGCTTACCACGCCACCACCTCCCAAAGTTAAGCCGTCTTCAATCGAAAGGAAAGATACGCGGCTACCAAGGTCTTCTCTCTCTTCAGCAGTCTTCCTAGCTACAATCCTTTAAGAAACATTATGTACAAGAGTACAGTGAAAAATGTATTTTATATTCTTATATATATTACAAGTCGGATCATGCAGACTGACGAGATACGTACTCCTCCTGTTCGAACCGGGGTTTGAAACCAAACTCCTCCTCAGGAGGATAGGAGGGATGGGGTTTCTCTCGCTTTTCTTGGCTTGCCGATCCTGTCATATAGGAAGTTCTTCCGTCTTGCCTGGTTGACCAGGCTACCCCTTCACTGATTCCATCTTTATAGCCTCAATCGAAACATCAATTCTATGACAAGTTTCCTCTATCCAAATCCTTCGTTTGAAGCATCTAATGCCACCCCCCCCAAAGACTTCAATAAAAGGGCCTAAAGCGGGCACAGCAAGAACCCTCCATTCATCCGCTGCAGATCGTGCTCAAGCTAAAGAGGCTCACTTTATAGTAAAAGAATGCGCGAGCACGGACGCAAAAGCAAAAGACAATGGCTTTCTCCTCCCTTTCGCCTTCCTCTGAGCCAGACCCCCGCTGCAACCTTCGGACAGACAGAACTCGACAAAGTGAGTTCTCTTCCACGATCCGGTTGATTGCCTTGCTTGTCTAGTGTCACAGTTGTTGATTCGCAATCGGTTGAATCAAAAGAAGGCTCCTTTTCTTTTTGTCTCACACCAGCAGTTGAGATCGAAAAATCATAAGTAACGATTTAACATCGAATGAACTACTTTGTTAGCAGCGCCATCTCTCTTCAGAAAGCTCGAAACTGGTGACAAAGATTGACTTTCTTTTCTTTGGCAGGATGGGGTTGATGTTCAGTGGCTCCAATCCCGAATGGGTGTAGAATGGAAAAAGCTCGCATGCTCTAGCTGTAGCTCGGTTGAGGTCCCTCCCCAAGAGTTGTAGACCGGGCACATACGGGGTGCCCGCCTACGAGCAACTTATCTTGCATTCTAGTGAGTTCCGTTCACTTCCCATTTGCCTGGATTTAGCGAGCAGTTGGTTGATCACAGCTTCCTATCCGACTGCTAGTGAAGTCGATAGTTCTCGTTAGTAGGGGGGGCCCGTAAAGCTCATTTCGATGTTGCAGGGTAGGTCTCCGTCCCCGCCTCAAACTTGATGAGACAGATCGAGTAGGCAGATAGGTTGCTATGATCATTCCTTCGATCGTGTCTGACGTTCGGGTACGAGAAGCGAGGGGGGGCTTATAGCTTAAGAATCTGGGTAGCCGTCCAGGTCAAAGATGACTGCTACTCAACATCACTCCCAAACTTCGCATTGGGGAGATAAAGTTGCTTTGTCAATGCGAATTTCCCTTCATAAATAGCATTTTCTGTTTCACCTTGATTATAAGACCTCAAAATGGACTCTTTTTCCTGCTTTTTCTTACTCCCAACTGACAACAGGAAGAGGGGAACCGTCAGAGTGAAGAGTTGTTTGCCTGGCTCACTGCTATGACTATGATAGGAATGAGGAATGTCATTCCTCGCCCATTTACTAATTAATAGAAGGAAAGCGAGTATAGCACGTCAGAGAAAACTGTGAAGTTGATAGAAGCTCACGTCAGCTGCGTCTGAACTGCTGATAGCTGGATAAAGAAAGAGAGAAAAGACCCTGCTTACAAGCTAGAATAGGGAAGAGATGATGCGGCTACTAGGATAAGAGCGGGCCGACCTTAGAACAGGACTGCCTCTCGTCTTCAATCGAGGGGTTAAGAATTCCTTCTAGAACTAGAAGCACACTGAAGGTATGCCCCTTATTGACTGGAACAAATGAAATCCCGTGGGGCTTGGTCCAACCCGAAAGGAAAGCACCGGGAGAGTACACGGTTTTGCACGTGGAATGAATAATAGAATAGTCATCAAGAATCGTCTGATTACTCTACTAGATACGATCCCCTAGAAGAGGCCTAACTAGAGTGAGGCCTGGCCGAAGCCACAAGGCAAGGTTCTCTCGTGTTTTAGACAGGAATCAGGGGCTTCTGGGAGGTTTAAACGGGGTTTCCGGGGGGTACAAGCTGGTGTCCGAGTAGCGAATTCCTGAGTGAAAGTCGTGGTTGGGTTTGAAAGTATATACATAGATATGGAAGCGCCTTCTGTTGACTTCGACGTTGCGAAAAGGTGCCCCCAAGCCCGGGGATCTCTTAAGAAAGGGTAGGCGACTCCCTCATAGTTGGCTGCAAATGATCAGGTGGAGGCGGTTGAGATTTCATACACCTGATCATTTCGCAGCTATATGAGATGGACTTTTCTCATTTTTCAAGAGCCCTTATTAGTGAAAATCAATGAATGCCAATTCTCATCTATATGAAATGAACAATTCCACTTTTGATCTCCCCTAGTGCTTCTGTTAAGTGAACCACTAGGCTTGCTTCCCGCGCTATGCAACTACTAGGGAGTTTCATCTATGAAAAGGCTATTGCGATTTCAATGCTATTACTATGTTGTAAGGCTATAGCGATATGCGGTAGACTGAAGACTAACCTATTCTTGCCTTTGTTGAAAGCAATAAAAGACCGTACTGACTTCAATCAATGTCGATCGCTTAAGCAAGGACCCGGGAAGAAAGGAAAGTAACATATCTCTTTCTGTAGCTAGATGCCTCAGCAGCAGTTGCTTACGATAGCTCTCTCCCCCTCTGGGGCAAGTTCCATCCAGTTGCTTATAGACTAGACTACAGTCCACCGACAGTAGCGACGAGCCGTGCAAGGACGCAGGGATCAATCTCTTGCCCGAGACGGGCCCATCAATGAAATGAATGACGAGCTCTTAAAAGTGCTTAGAATGAATAGAGAACTGATAATTGATTGATAAGAAGGAATCAAATAAGATAACGAAATGACATAGCTTACTGCCCCCCCTTATTAATTAGTTAGGGCTATTGAGAGTCTTTCTTTAGGTTGATAGCATTCCAGGGCCTTTGTCGCTTTTTGCCATCCATGCTTTCTAAGTAGTCAGCCTCGGCCCCTCTTGCTCGGTATGGGCCTTCCCAGTTCGGGCCAAGCTTGCCTGCAGCCCATTCTTTGGTCTTTTCGAAGACCTTTCGAAGGACGAGGTCCCCTGGGAGGAATGTCCTATGCCTGACTTTCTTGGCATAGTACTTCATGAGCAGCTGCTGGTAGGCTGCTAGCCGAATTCATGCTTGCTCCCGCTTTTCCTCTACCAGGTCGAGATCTTGACAGAGTGCTTGCTCCTACCTTTCTTTCATAAAGCTTGCTCGACGCACTTTCAAGCTTTCTTTCGTTAGCTTCAGAATCATATTGCAGGAATGAATAAGCTTGACGAGACCCTAGTGTCATAGTCAAGAAGGTTGGTTGAAACTTCCAGGAAAGAACTTCGAATTGGAATCTATCCCGTTTACGAGGGGAAGTAGCGAAAGCACTTTACCTTACCGGGTGTGAATGAGAGAAGCTCGGATTCTGATGTAAGGAGGTGATAGAACGAGTTTACCGGAGTGAAAGGAGAGAAAGAAGGGGCTTTACCAAGTTTATGAGGCGAAGGAGTTTAGCTGACACAGCCATCGGATTGGTATACCTCCCACCCCATCGTCGAGAGGGAAACAGCCCGGATCACCAGCTAAGGCCCCTAAATGACCGCTCCGTGATAAAGGAGGTAGGGGTGCAGAGACAGCCAGGAGGTGTGCCTAGAAGCAGCCACCCTTGAAAGAGTGCGTAATAGCTCACTGATCGAGCGCTCTTGCTCAGGACAGGACGCAATGGCAGTTTCATCACAGGCTTCCCATTAGAAAGACTGAAAAGCAAAGAGATGGCAACTAGCTTACCGAAGTGGCTTAACGAAGTGTGGATGCTCCGCTTGCTACTGGAGCAGCTTCTCCAGTCGACTATTTACGTCCCGTCGTGCGTCAAACTTTTCACACAGGTGAAGTTGGCACCGCAAACCAAAGAGTACAAGATAGAGGACTGCCCTTCCTCTCCTTTACCGATGCCAAGGCTCGAAGACAAAGAGAACCGGGCTTTTCTCTAGCCACTAGAGTAGAGTCATAGAGCCATCAAGATAGCCCTGTAGATTCGTTCCCATATTGAATTGATCCGATCGTACCTACCCTACCTTCTTGCCATCCCGCTCCTTCGTTTAGTAGTCTACCGCAGCTTTCCTTGATTGGGTAGCCCCCTCGGGCATGCTCTGCCCCAAAGGCTAAGGTCTTTCGCTTGTACGTACATCGGCGGTGCTAAGTTGCCTAAGAAAGAAGACTGCCCTAACGACTACCGAAAGAAAGAGAAACAAAATGAAGTATACGAAAATAATCATTTTTCGGGAGGTCAGGTAGTTGTTAGGGCACTGCCAGTCGAACTGTTCGGCAGATTCCCTCTCCCTTGTAGCTATATAACATAAATCGAGAATTTCACAACTCCGGAAAGGAATCGAATGATTACGAGATAGACAATGAGACAAAGCCAAGAGGGGAGAGCACTTAGACAATTCACTTTGAGTTAGTTTATCCCTTTTGTCGGCCCCTAGGTACCTCACTCTCGTCTTCACGGAAGCGCAGGAAGCACAAACGTCTCTAGACTTCCATTTTCCTATCTTGTTTGGAGGCAGGACGCAAAAGCTAAAGAACTTGGCGGGGGCAGCCCTCGGCCCGATCATCCAATTCGCTCCAACAGCCTTTCCCCTTTTAAGACTTTCCTTAGCTAGGTTTTTGCCTCTTCACTTTCTATATTTCCATACGATTACATAAGTAACTCAGTGCTCACCCCGCCCTCCAACAGCTGCACGCCGAATTCTTTTCTTTTCTTGCCGCTCTTCCGGCTCGTCCGTGCTTTCCGAGCATATGATACATTATAGCCCGCGGGGATGTCAAATTACGGCCCGCTGTCGCTTCGAAGAATCTTAACTGTGGAAGCGTTCCCAGTTCTTCCCAATCCTGGTCTCGCTTTTCATTTTGGTTGAGGACTTTCTGATCGATCCGCCTTCCGGCAGTTTCCTTTTCTCTCTAGTTCCTCCTGTCTTTATAGGGCTTTTCTCCAACCTCTAATCCCGCTAACTCCGACGAACTCCTTAACTATTGGAATAAACGAATTCCTTCACTCCGGAAGATTCACCGGCCACTAGATCGATGAAGAATCTCTCCAAAATCTGCTCTTTGATCAGTGATTCACCGGCCACTAGATCCAGGGATCCCACCTTATTCTCAAACCTGGTGGCTCGGTTGATTGGCACTCCTGTAGGCTCATCTTGCATACAAATTCTGGGGGTCCCAGGTCCTGCATCCACCAAGAAAATGTCTTCCCTTAAGCGTAAAACTTCAGATTGTAAGGCGTTTCCACTATATAAGAAAAAACTGGAATTAGATCTTGGAAATGATCGACTCAAATAGATGCTCATCAGTTGCTTTTTTTTTTCCTCCTAGTCCTATTGATCAGAAGCATCCAGCAGCGCCACGCCAGTAGAAAGAGTGTTGCTACTAAGCGTTGCTGCTGTTGGGGAACTCGGTAGAAGCGATTTGCCGCTTCCGCCTCTGACGGCTTCACCTCCCCCTATATAGAATCCAAAATGAGTCCCCTCCCGCTCAGTCCAGTCCGAAAATCCTCTTCGTGATTTCCAAGAAGTGACAAAGAAAGAATAGGAGAAAGGACCAACAACATCGGTTGTCTTTGTAAATGACTCGGAAATAGGAGGCTCGAGAGACCTGTACTGTAAGGGATTCTTCCTTCCAGCCTTGCCTTGAGAGTTTAGCATTCTTCTTCTCTTCTGTGCGAAGAACTTCCTTCTGTCTTCCCTGGTGGGCGTATACCCCAGCCCATAGGTATCTTTCTTGTCTTTCACTTCAATAGGATCCAATCTGCCTTGC